TGAAATGAGATTAATTAGAATTAGGCGAGACAAATAAAACGAATTTAATCGTCCTCTCTTGCATATTTGCATATGTATATATAACTCAAATATATCAAATATATATATTATATATCAAATATAAATAATATATCAAATATAAATATAGAGTTTTGCATCTTTCTATATATTACTAAAAATCCCTGTTCTTGGATCGGATTCTAACGAATCGAATCTTTCGAGAATTTGTAATAAAATCTTTCTTTATTAAATTCAAATTAGAAGACAAGAACAATAGAAGAATAATATAATAATAATACAAAGTAAGAGTAATAAAGAAAGTGAATTCTCATACATATATTTCAGATGGGCAAACCCATTTATTTAATTCTACATTCCTTACACTTGTTAGGTATATTTTATTGGATATATCTATATATACTCCTTTAGATAGACTTAGTATAATATACGAATTAGAATATTATTATTATAAGATATCTTTATAACTAAGAATATAAGAATAACAGGTACAAATATTAAATTGAGGTACCCATTTTATGCCAATTCTCAACAGCTTCCCCTCTATTTTTGTGCCTTTAGTGGGCCTAATATTTCCGGCAATTGCAATGGCTTCTTTATTTTTTTATGTTCAAAGAACTAAGATTTTTTAGCTCCGTGGGGCCAAGACAAAAAAATCTTATCTATTTTTTTTTTTCAAGACTTACATTAGATACCACAGATATATATTTAGTAGACTATTGTATAACATGTGGCTTCTCCGAACATAAATGAAAAAGTTCTTATGCATGCGTAAACGTAATATATGGGTAAATGAATTAGAGCTATTTTCAAAAGTGGATCGGGATCGTGGCAGATGTATGAAATTAAAGTCAATATATCTATTAGGTATATAGATCTCTATAGGGGATCATATAAAGGGGATGATAACCAATTGGATGAATTATTACTAAAAGTTCACATCAGAATAGTGCTAGGTGATGAGAATTCCTTCGGAAACAAAAAAACATAAAGTCAAATTCATTTTTGTTATTCTCTCAATTCCAATAAAATGCAACTGGATCTAGTATGTATGAGTTGGCGATCAGAATCTATATGGATAGAATTTATAGCGGGGTCTCGAAAAACAAGCAATTTCTGCTGGGCCTTTATCCTTTTTTTAGGTTCATTAGGATTTTTATTGGTTGGAACTTCTAGTTATCTTGGTAGGAATTTGATATCTTTATTTCCGTCTCAGCAAATCGTTTTTTTTCCACAAGGAATCGTGATGTCCTTCTATGGGATCGCGGGTCTCTTTATTAGTTCCTATTTGTGGTGCACCATTTTTTGGAATGTAGGTAGTGGTTATGATCAATTCGATAGAAAAGAAGAAAAAGTGTGTATTTTTCGTTGGGGATTTCCTGGAAAAAACCGTCGCATTTTTCTACGATTCCTTATGAAAGATATTCAGTCCATCAGAATAGAAGTTAAAGAGGCCATTTATGCTCGTCGTGTCCTTTATATGGAAATTAGAGGCCAAGGAACCGTTCCCTTGACTCGTACTGATGAGAATTTGACTCCGCGCGAAATTGAGCAAAAAGCTGCTGAATTGGCCTATTTCTTGCGTGTACCGATTGAAGTCTTTTGAAATGGAAATGGGGGAATAAATACTTTTTCGGTAGGAGGAAAAAACTCAAGCCAAGAATCCTCTTTTTCTATAGCATAACTTAATTGAAGTTTCTTCAGAATGCCCATTCGAGACAAAGCATACGTATACGTAAGAGTCAAAACATAAAACAAAACTGTTTTTTTTGTCCACCATTTTTTTATGTGTCTGTAAATGTAAAGTCACTCAACTCAATTCAGTAACAAAACAAGTAACAAATCAAAATAATAGATTCATCCCATATATCAAAGTATTTCAAAATCGGAATAAAAACTTTCTCTTTTTATTTTCTTTCAATATTTAGAATTGATACGCTAGGTACAGATGGATCATATCTTGTCAATCTTCTCTACTTTCTTTTGTGCTCCGTAACTTAAGAACCAAACAAAAAGGTTGGGTCTCTTTCTTATAATATAATTACGTAACGATAGCTTTTCCGTTTTTTTTGTCACTTATTTTTGATCATCATAACATAATATGCTTCATAAGAATTTCTCAATTATTCTTGGACTTATATAATATATATATAAGTATATATATAATATATAATCTGCGAAAATTTTTCGACATATTTGATATTTTGATAGTTTGATAGAAAGAGAGTCCTTTTGTCTCGAAATCCGAATAGAATAATATTCATTGCTTGAAGCGGCTCTTTCGGGCGTTTATCAAAAGAGGGGAATTGCTTCGATTTTGATCAATTGAGATATCTGGAAAGAATAAAAATATATATTTCAATATATTTCATTCGAAGTGGATTCTTATTTTCAATTTCTTTATTTTTTTTTAGATTCAAGGACTAAGTACTGAATAAAAAAAAGACGAGAATCAATTCATGGACCTGCTACCTTATACTTATAATATAATGGAACTCATGCTTGATAGAAATTGAGAGAAATATTAAATCGCATAGAGTCAACGAATGAAGTGAACAATTTACAGATGAAAAAAAAATGGTAAAAAAGAAAACATTCACCCCCCTTCTATATCTTGCATCTATAGTATTTTTGCCCTGGTGGATCTCTCTCTCATTTAATAAAAGTCTGAAATCTTGGATTACTAATGGGTGGAATACTAGACAATCAGAAATTTTTTTGAATGATATTCAAGAAAAAAGTATTCTAGAGCAATTCATAGAATTAGAAGAACTCCTCCTGTTGGAAGAAATGATAAAAGAATACCCGGAAGCACATCTACAAAAACTTCGTATAGGAATCCACAAGGAAACGATCCAATTGATCAAGATGCACAATGAAGAGCGTATCCATACGATTTTGCACTTCTCAACAAATATAATCTGTTTCGTTATTCTAAGTGGTTATTCTATTTTTGGTAATGAAGAACTTGTTATTCTTAACTCTTGGGTTCAAGAATTTCTATATAATTTAAGCGACACAATAAAAGCTTTTTCTATTCTTTTATTAACTGATTTATGTATCGGATTCCATTCGCCTCACGGTTGGGAACTAATGATTGGTTATATCTACAAAGATTTTGGATTTGCTCATAATGATCAAATTATATCTGGTCTTGTTTCCACCTTTCCAGTCATTCTAGATACAATTTTAAAATATTGGATCTTTCGTTATTTAAATCGTGTATCTCCGTCACTTGTAGTTATTTATCATTCAATGAATGACTGAAAAATGATTCACTGATCCAATTATAATGTTTATAATGTTTGTTACTTTGTAGATAAGCAACGCATGCAAAGTCGTACTTACCTTACTCTTTCTACCCATCAGGGGAATTCCCCCTATATTTCAGTAACATTTTTTTATTTCAGTAAAAGTAAATAGCAAGATCGTAGATAGGGAACTATACTAGCGACCTACCTAATTTTATTGTAGAAATTTCCGAGATCAATGATTGGACTATGCAAACTAGAAATACCTTTTCTTGGATAAAGGAAGAGATTACTCGATCCATTTCCGTATTGCTCATGATATATGTAATAACTGGGGCATCCATTTCAAATGGATATCCCATTTTTGCGCAGCAGGGTTATGAAAATCCACGAGAAGCCACTGGGCGTATTGTATGTGCCAATTGCCATTTAGCTAATAAGCCCGTGGATATTGAGGTTCCACAAGCAGTCCTTCCGGATACTGTATTTGAAGCAGTTGTTAGAATTCCTTATGATATGCAACTGAAACAAGTTCTTGCTAATGGTAAGAAAGGGGCTTTGAATGTGGGGGCTGTTCTTATTTTACCGGATGGGTTTGAATTAGCCCCGCCTGATCGTATTTCACCCGAGATGAAAGAAAGGATAGGCAATCTGTCTTTTCAGAGCTATCGACCCACTAAAAAAAATATTCTTGTGATTGGTCCTGTTCCTGGTCAGAAATATAGCGAAATCACCTTTCCTATTATTTCTCCAGACCCTGCTACTAATAAGGATATTCATTTCTTAAAATATCCCATATACGTAGGCGGAAATAGGGGAAGGGGTCAGATTTATCCCGACGGGAGCAAAAGTAACAATACAGTTTATAATGCTACGGCAGCGGGTATAGTAAGCAAAATTGTACGAAAAGAAAAAGGGGGGTATGAAATAACCATAACGGATGCAGCAGATGGGCGTCAAGTGGTTGATATTATCCCTTCAGGACCAGAACTTCTTGTTTCTGAGGGTGAATCTATCAAACTCGATCAACCATTAACGAGTAATCCTAATGTGGGTGGATTTGGTCAGGGAGATGCGGAAATAGTACTTCAAGATCCATTACGTGTCCAGGGCCTTTTGCTCTTCTTTGCATCTATTGTTTTGGCACAAATCTTTTTGGTTCTAAAAAAGAAACAGTTTGAGAAGGTTCAATTGTCCGAAATGAATTTTTAAATCCGTGCGTAAAAACGTAAAAAAGAGCTAAATTCTTCCTGGTAATTAAGTTAGGTATGATCAAAAAAAGTCTGAAAAGCCTTTTGCTTGTTTATTTTTTCTACCAGATGTCAGGAATTATCAGATGTTAAGAATTCCCCTTCCCGCGTTCGTAAGATGTATATTGTTCTTATGAAGAAGACTATTTGACTTTAGCCTTTCTTTGCTTTTTTTTTTCAATCCAAATTTTGAGGGGTGTGACTATATATCTTTATTAAATGTCATATTTAAATGTCACCGAATGCTTTTGTTTTCTATTCTACTATTCTAATAGAATCAAGATAAGATACTAAACATAAGATAAATAAACGGAGAAAGAAAGGAAAGTGGAACAAATAATTACAAATAATTACAAGGCGCCTTTTTCATATTTCTAGTAGCCTTCGGTACAAGAAAAGGAATTTTACACGTCCCTTTCTTGTGCCGAAATAATAACGGATCCCATTCGTCAAAGATTCCTATTTTTAGTTTAGATTTTTT